GGTGGAATGCCAGAAAGAGAAAGTGTACCTAAAAAAAAAGACGTTTTTGTAATTGGTATATGTTTTCCTAACCCTCCCATAAGAACCATATTTTGACTTTTATAGGGTGAATGGCCAACAAGCCTTTCCATTGAATGAATAATGGATCCCGATCCTAAAAATAATAATGCTTTAGAATAGGCATGGGTTATCAAGTGGAATAAAGCATTTCGATACGATCCCATACCAAGAGCTAACATCATATAACCCAATTGTGACATTGTGGAATATGCTAAACCTCTCTTAATGTCTTTTTGAGCTAGAGCTAAAGTAGCTCCTAATAAGACTGTTATTATTGCTATCAACGAGATTAAATTCATTATGGAGGGTATAACTATGAAAAGAGGAAGAAGCCGAGCTACAAGAAAAATTCCCGCTGCTACCATAGTGGCAGCATGTATAAGAGCAGAAATAGGGGTGGGCCCCTCCATAGCATCAGGCAACCAGACATGAAGGGGAAATTGTGCAGATTTAGCAGCGGAACCAGCAAATAATAGAATAGCACACAAAGTAAGAAATAAAGGATTTACTTCATGATTATAAATCAAGTTATTCACTATTTCGAATAAATCCTCAAATTCGAAACTACCTGTTATCCAATAAAACCCTAAAATTCCTAATAATAAACCAAAATCTCCTACCCGATTAGTTACAAAAGCTTTTTGACAAGCATTTGCCGCAAGAGGTCGTGTGAACCAAAATCCAATTAATAGATAAGAGGACATCCCAACCAATTCCCAATAAATATAAATTTGTATCAAATTAGCACTAGTAACTAATCCTAGCATTGAAGTACTGAAAAAACTCATATAAGTGAAAAATTTCAAATAGGATTGATCGTGAGCCATATAATTATCACTATAAAAAAGAACCGCAATTCCAATAGTAGTGATTAATATTGACATAATAGAAGTAAGTGGGTCTAGCAAATAACCCAATTCTAAAGAAAAATCGTTAGTAATGAGCCAAGACCATACATATTGATAAATAGAATTGCCATTTATTTGTTGAATAGACAGGTTGGTTGAAAAAACCACGATTATACTTAACAATAAAACACTCTGAAAGGCCCACATACGACGAAATTTGATTGTTGTTGTTGGAACAAGAAGAAGACCCAACCCTAGAAATATAGGAACGGGAAGTGGAATGAAAGGTATAATCCACCCATATTGATATGTTTGTTGCATAAAAAGTTTTTTTATTCTTAGTTTCCTAATTGATTTTTATTGTTTCCAATTTACCAGATCTTACCTCTTTGATAGGAATAACTAAAAGGGAAGATGTGCGCTAAGTAAAACTACCGAAATTTAGAATTTTTATTATTTGTTTACTTTTTTTCTTCGAAATACTTCAAATATTCAACTCAAGAAATTACAATCGTTCAAATCTTATGAAACACAGTAATTCCTATTTTTTGAAAGTGTAACATACTCTCTTGTACGATGTACGAGGTTGAACGGTTAAGGTAATAGAAAAGGAAAGGAAATGAATTTTCAGTAAGAAAAATTTTTGATCTTATCCTTATTTGTATTTTGTATATTTTATCCCATCTAAATTCAATGTACAACACTGAAACTAGACAGAAAAAAAAAATGCAAGGTTGGATTCTTTTTATTTAGGAAATTAAAGCTCAACAATTTTGATTTCTCTAGCACAACCGATTTGCTGGATATAGGGTTTACTAATAAAGAGTCGTAAATAAGCATACGAGTTAATAATAAGCATACGAGTTAATAAAAACCATTTTAAGTCGATTCTCAGAAATAGAAAAAGTGAAAAAAACCAAACCTTATATATTTCTATTATATTTCTTTTTTTATGAAGGGAGTATTCATTAGCAAATAAATCGAATGAATATATGAATATAATAGTAAGGAAGAACTTCTTTTGAACAATACATGTCTTTCACATCCAACTAGAACAATAAGGAATTATTTTTAAATGGCAGTTCCAAAAAAGCGCATTTCTACAGCAAAAAAGCGTATTCGTAAAAATCTTTGGAAAAAGAAGGGATATTGGAGCGCTTTAAAAGCTTTTTCATTAGGTAAATCTCTTTCGACTGGAAATTCAAAAAGTTTTTTTGTGCAGCAAACAAAAAACAAATAAGTAATAAAGTTGGAATAGCCTGAATGCATTCAAAAATTGACTCATTTTTCTTTATTAAATCAACTCACTAGATAACGGAAATTGTCAATTTTATAGGAAATAGAAAACGAAACTCAGCTTACTCTTTTATCTTTTATTTTCGAGTCGTCAATTTTAGATTATTTACTAAATTCAGTAAATACAAATACCTTTTTTGATAAAAAATAAAAATGTTTCTGACAAACGAATGAACACAAGAAAAGGTTTTTTTGCGCGGATTTTTTCATTTCCAGAACGGGGAAGCTTAGTTTCCCCGTCAACACATTTTTTGTTACATTTACTAGAAAAAATACGACAATTTTTCGTTTTATCTCTCTTTTTTTATCTTTTCTCTTTTTAATAGACTATAGATGTTTTCGGGAGGGGTCCTAAGATATTAAGATATTTAGTTAATTGAATTAACCAAAAGTTTGAAATACGTTCGAATAACTTTATTCTTTTTCAATTTGTAAGAATTAATATATAAATTACTCATATATCTCCTATTATCAACTCAATTAAATTAAGAACTTAGTAAGAACTTTTAATAGGAACAGTTTATCTAATTTGGGTGTCCTCTTTTTCTGTTTTTTCTTCATTCATAACCAAAAAAAAATTCTTTTGGTCCATTTGATTTCTGAAATTAAATAAAAGATAAAAAAGTTCATTAAAATTGAAAAAGCAAAACAAAACCATGTTTGAGTTCTATCCCTTAGTTGACTCTTGATTGTGATTTGGGATTCTAATTATCTAGTTAGAATAAAATTCTAGGGGAACCGAAAACCCAAGAAAGCCCCTAAATCCCTAAACTAATGAACGCCCAAATCCCCATTTGAACTAAACAAAAATTTATTTAATAAATTGATACTTTTAGGAAAAATAAACTAAAAAAATTACTCTTAATGGACTTCTAAATTCTCGACGATTGTTTATTAATTGACTATTATAAATTCAACACAAGCCGCTATGGTGAAATTGGTAGACACGCTGCTCTTAGGAAGCAGTGCTAAAGCATCTCGGTTCGAGTCCGAGTAGCGGCATGTCATCTTTTAAAATATTTTAAAAAAGTAAAAATAGATTCTATAATTAATTCAACCCTTGAGTTGCATTTAGGCAACGCATTTTTTAAGATTTTGTATGATATTTTCAACCTTAGAACATATATTAACTCATATTTCCTTTTCAATTCTTTCAATTGTAATTCTAATTCGTTTAATAACCTTTTTTTTTGTAGATGAAGTCGTACAATTATCTCATTTGTCCGAAAAAGGCCTGATAGCTAGTTTTTTCTGTATAACAGGATTATTAATTACGCGTTGGATTTATTCAGGTCATTTTCCACTAAGTGATTTATACGAATCATTAATCTTCCTATCATGGAGTTTTTCTCTTATTCATCTAGTTCTGTATTTCAAAAAAAAGAAAAATTTATTAAGCATAATAACGGGTTCAAGTGCTGTTTTTACTCAAGTCTTTTCGATGTCAGGACTTTTAACGGGAATACACCAATCTTCAATATTAGTACCTGCTCTTCAATCCGAGTGGTTAATAATGCACGTAACGATGATGATATTGGGTTATGCGTCACTTTTATGTGGATCATTATTATCAGCAGCACTCCTAGTGATTATATCTCGAAAAAGCATAAATATTTTTTTTATTTTTTGTCAAAGTTATTTTTTAGTACACGATTCATTTACCTTTGGTAAAATTGAATACATCGGTGAAAGAAATAATCTTTTAAAAATCAAAAAAAAAAAATTTTTTTTCGCCAAGAATTATTACAGATCGCAATTGATTCAAGAATTGGATTATTGGAGTTATCGGGTTATTAGTTTAGGATTTCTATTTTTAACCATAGGTATTCTTTCGGGAGCAGTATGGGCTAATGAAGCATGGGGATCGTATTGGAATTGGGACCCAAAAGAAACGTGGGCATTTCTTACTTGGATCATATTCGCGATTTATTTACATACTCGAACAAATCGAAACTTGCAAGGAGAAAATTCGGCAATTATAGCGTCTATAGGTTTTCTTATAATTTGGATATGCTACTTTGGGGTCAATCTATTTGGAATAGGGTTGCACAGTTATGGTTCCTTTCCTTTAGCACTAGCATATAATTAAATTCACGAATGTATCTTACGACTACAACAGAGTATGTGCATATAAAAATTTTGTGTGAACCGACACGAATCGTATGAATCGATACAATATTGTATCGATTCATACGATTCGTATCCATATGCGTTTCAATTTTCTTTATTTTAAAATGACTTATTAGAAATTTAGAAAACTTTTTAGTGTCGAATGAACGATTTTTAAATCATAACATTTTTCAGTTTAGTTATGAAAACCGTTTAGAAAATAATTAGATAGAATTATTTCGACCCTGTCAACTGACAGTGAAAACAGGAAATCGGGGTACATACCAATACTTAGGACGGGTAAAAAGAGAGAAATTGAAAGAAATAACTCTCGTGGTCCAGAATCAAAAAAATAAGAGTTTTGAGCATTAAAAAGCTTGTATCCATAGAACATCTGTCGTGACAGAGATAATGAATAAATAGGAGTTAATATCATTCCAATTGCCATTAGAAAAGTAATTAGCATTTTTGGCAATAAAAAAAATTTTTGGCTGGTAATTATTCCAAAAAAGACTATCAATTCAGCAACAAAGCCACTCATACCTGGTAATGCAAGGGAAGCCATCGAAAAGCTACTGAACATCGTGAATACTTTTGACATCGAGATAGCTATTGCGCCCATTTCGTCAAGATAAACAAGACATATTCTATCATAAGTCGTCCCCGACAAGAAAAAAAGTGCAGCACCAATAAATCCATGAGATATTATTTGTAAAAGAGCCCCGTTAAGTCCTGTATCGCTTATCGAACCAATTCCTATAATTATAAAGCCCATATGGGATATAGACGAATACGCTACTCTTTTTTTTAAATTCCGTTGGCCAAGAGATGTTGAAGCCGCATAGATTATTTGGATTGTGCCCGCTATTACTAACCAAGGGGAAAACAGATAATGGGCGTGAGAAAAAAATTCCATATTGATACGAACCAATCCATACGCTCCCATTTTTAATAAGATTCCAGCTAGAAGCATACAAGTACTATAATGTGCTTCTCCGTGGGTATCTGGTAACCATGTATGTAAAGGTATAATCGGTGATTTGACAGCAAAAGCAATAAAAAAACCAACATAGAATAGTATTTCTAAGGCCGCAGGATACGACCGATTTGCTAATGTTTCAAAATTTAATATTGGCTCATTAGAACCATATAAACCCATAAACAGAACCGCCATTACTAGAAAAATGGAGCCTCCCGCGGTGTACAAAATAAATTTTGTAGCCGAGTACAGACGTTTCTTTCCTCCCCACATGGATAGAAGTAGATAAACGGGAATTAATTCTAACTCCCACATGATAAAAAAAAGTAAAAGGTCTCGAGAAGAAAATGATCCTATTTGCGCGCTGTACATTGCTAACATCAGGAAATGAAATAATCGAGAATCTCTAGTAACCGGCCAAGCCGATAAAGTAGCTAAAGTGGTGATGAATCCTGTTAGTAAAATGGGTCCTATAGAAAGTCCATCTATTCCTAATCTCCAATGGAAATCAAAAAAACTGACCCATTTATAATCCTCCACTAGTTGTATTAATGGATCATCTGGTTGGAAATGATAACAAAATGTATAGGCGATTAAAAGGAATTCTAAGACGCTTATACAAATAGTATACCATCGAATGATCCTATTTCCCCTGTGTGGAAAAAAGAAAATTAAGGAACCCGCCGATATTGGAAAAACTACAATTAGCGTTAACCAAGGAAAAAAATTCGTGGTAAAGACAAGATATACTTGGACCAGAAAAACCAGTGCTCATAAGAATATAATGAGCACTGGTTTTGTCGGTAAAAAGAAACTAAAATGGGTTCAAGTCTAGTTTTCTAGAGCTATTAATAAGCTAGCCCCATACTGCGAGTTGTTTCATGCCATAAATAAACTCGAACACTTAAGAAATCTGTTGGACAGGCAGATTCGCATCTTTTACAACCAACGCAGTCTTCTGTTCTTGGAGCAGAAGCGATTTGTTTTGCTTTACACCCGTCCCAAGGTATCATTTCTAATACATCGGTTGGGCAAGCTCGGACACATTGAGTACATCCTATACATGTATCATAAATCTTTACTGAATGTGACATTGGATCTATACATTTTTGAACGTTATAAAATTCCGATCTGGTAATCTTAGAAACAAACCATACATTTAGCATTTAGATATCAGACGAATCAACAAGTTGTCAGAATTTTTGAATCAATCTAGTTCTGGATTGCTTTAGTAGACAAGGCCAAAATACTTTGATTTGGTCTAGTTTTTTAACCAAGATCATACCTTAATGTATTAACTATAGGAATTCGAATTTATTTATTTATTTATTAATATAATATTGAATATTTGAAATATTCAAATTTATATAATTAATACTCGTATTCAACAAATTGGATTCGTTAATACGAGATATAATAAATACTACTTACTCAACAAATTAGATTCGTTAATACAAGTTGATTTTCGATTACGATAAATTGCCGAAACAATAGCCGGTCCAATAGCTGCTTCAGCGGCTGCAATAGCTATAACAAAAATTGATAAGATTTCTCCCTTTAATTGACGATTATCACAAAAATCGGAAAAGGCTACAAAATTCATATTAACTGCATTCAGTATAAGTTCAAAACACATAAGGGCCTTAACCATATTTCGACTTGTGATCAATCCATAGATGCCTATACAAAATAAATAGGCACTCAAAACAAGTACATGCTCTAGCATCGTTAAGCAACTCCTTCTAAATCTCATTATTTTTAATCGAAAGAAGAATTCAACCAATTCGATTGAATCGCATATAACAAATATGAAATTTTTTCATTGATAATTTATTATTGTTATTGACGAGCTACAGCAATGGCGCCTATTAAAGCAACTAAAAGAATTATTGAAATAAGTTCAAATGGAAGAAAAAAATCTCTTGATAAAAGAATTCCAATTTGTTGACTATTAATTATCAAATCTTGCTCCACAATCTGGTTTGATCTTGTAGTCCAAATAATCCCGTACCATGACGTATCTGGAATAGTAGTAATTAGTGAAATAAAAAGACTTGTGGAAACCATCCAAGTAATTCCATCCCCAACTGTCCAAGGGTTAAAATATTTGGAATATTCCGAACCATTCATGAACATCACAGCAAAAATAATTAAAATATTTATAGCTCCGACGTAAATCAGTAGCTGCGCAGCAGCTACAAAGTAAGAATTCAGTAGAATATAGATTAAGGATATACAAACCAGAACCAATCCCAGCGAAAAAGCAGAAAAAATTGGATTGGGAAGTAATATGACCCCTAAACCCCCTAAGATCAGACTTGATCCCAGAAAGACTAAAATAAAATCCGGTATTGGTTCAGGTAAATCCATTGAATTTAAATTGAAAAAAAAAAAGATAGAAATCAAGGTATTTCATGACTTTATTGATCTGACCAGGAAAAACAAAAAAGAAGAGACTCCGTTTGGTTTATGTTTCTGATACTTCTTAACTTAACTAAACTTAATTAAAACTAAATGGAAGTTGAGTGGGTGTGACTTGATGTAGATAGTGTTCTTGGGCATTGTAATTAACCCCCCGAAAAAGGAATTTGAAAATGTATATTTTCAAATCATTCCTCTAATATACAAATATTTGAAATACGGATTAAATGAAAATTTTAGCCAATATCGTGATTGATCAAATATTGATCAAACAAAAGTTTCTTCTTTTCTTTTTTTTTTAGATCCAAAGGGAGCTTTTTTTATTTCGATTTTTTTTAATTTACTAGTTATATAGTTCTAACTAATTGGTAAGTTTTTTGAATCAGAGGGTTTATACATTTTTTATTTGAGGCGAATTCGAAATTGTTCGAATTGTGTAATCACCAATTACTGATGTCGGTAACCGACCTAAAGCAATTTGATTATGATTCAATTCATGACGATCATAAGTCGAAAGTTCGTATTCTTCAGTCATTGATAAACAATTTGTCGGACAATACTCGACACAATTACCACAAAATATGCAAATTCCAAAATCAATACTGTAATTAAACAATCGTTTCTTTCGAATATTACTTTCCAATTTCCAATCTACAACGGGTAGATTGATAGGACATACACGAACACATACTTCACAAGCGATGCATTTATCAAATTCAAAATGGATGCGGCCTCGGAAACGTTCTGATGTGATCAGTTTTTCATAAGGGTATTGAATAGTTATCGGTAAACGATTCACATGAGACAGAGTAATTGTGAAACCTTGACCTACGTACCGGGCGGCTCGTATTGTTTGTTGACCATAATTCATCAACTCAGTTAACATAGGAAACATATTGTGAATATGTATAAATTCAAAATACTTGCTTCTTTCTCTTGTTTGAGACAAGTCGTGAATAGAGACTATTCTAATACCTTAGAGCGAAAGAAGTTGAGACGAGGTTGTTAATAATAGATTACCTAGAGAAATAGGTAAAAGAAATTTCCAACCAAGATTTAATAGTTGGTCCATTCGCAGCCTTGGTAAAGTCCATCTTGTAGCAATAGGAATGAACAAGAACAAATAAGTTTTACCTAATGTAATAAAGATACTGATTATTATTCCAAAGACTTTCCCCAGTTTATTTATGACAAAAATGTCAGGAACAAATAGATAGGGAATTGAAAGATTCCAACCTCCGAAGTAAATAACTGTTACAAATAATGAGGAAACTAGTAGATTAAGATAAGAAGCAAGGTAAAATAAACCAAATTTGATGCCGGAATATTCGGTTTGATAACCGGCTACTAACTCTTCTTCTGCTTCTGGTAAATCAAAAGGTAATCTCTCACACTCGGCTAGAGCAGAAATAAAAAAAATGAAAAATCCTATAGGTTGACGCCACAGATTCCACCCCCAAAAACCATATTTTGACTGCGCTTCAACTATATCAACTGTACTCGAACTGTTAGATAATTATAGTCGATCAGAATTACACTGTTTCATCGCTATTCCAGAACCGTACATGAGATTTTCACCTCATACGGCTCCTCAAAGATCACAGCTAAATATAAGGACATCCCATTATTTTTGATTTTTCTATTTTTTAGGGTAGAGTTGAAATTTCTCCTAAGGTCCCAAATTAAATCAACGGAATTCTGTTTGCTATATTTTTTTTATTGTTTAATATTAATTAATATTAATATTGTTTAATATTAATTAAAAAATGCTTCGGAATTGATCTTATCTTTTAATTTGATTAATTTCATGAATTGCCTCTTTCTTTGTTGATCAATAATTTAATCCTCGAATAAAAAATAAAAAACTTTTTGTAAGAGCAACAAATAGACATTTCAACCTAGTATTTTCAATAACGAAAAAGAATTAACGAAAAAGAATTCGACTTTCTTATAACAAAAATAGAATAAAAAAAAAAGAATAAAGTTCAGGATATCTTTTTTTTTACTTCGTCTATTTTATTTCGCTCCTATTCTCCTTTCTCATATTTCTCATATTCATATAAAGAGATTTTCCCAAAAGTAAAAGATTACTTCGTTCGTAATAGTTATTTTTTTTTATCGACGGATAGGAGCATACTCTGAATCGGAATCATGGGTAGTACTTCTTGATCATTTCTACCAACTAAAAGCCCAATTCAAATTCCTTTTATGTATAGAAATGTTCTCGCGGATAACTTAAAAAATCCCCATTACTAATCCTTTGTGTATCTTAGTCTTCCTAGCCACCCACTCAATTTTGTTCAACCTGAATTTCTTTTTATATTTGAAATAAATATACCTATGTACTAGATATAAACAACTACGGAGAATCTATCTTTTAAACCCGCTTCAAGAAGTGGAAGTGATGAATAAGTAACCAATCTTGGGGTAAACAGTCTCTACTACTTATGTTTGCTTTTACTTAATCCTTGTACATAGGAAATGAGAATTCCCCCTTTACTGCAAAATTAGAAGCTGTTTTCTTTCACTCATATAACTATTGTCTTTTATTCATCAACCTGAATGATCAAAGAAAAACGCAAAATATATACTCAACCCATTTAACTTTACTTTCTTAGTAGAATTAAAAACAAAGGTAGTCGAAATCCTTGATTTCACCGAATCGCACGTAGAGATATTGATAGTACACACAAAGTTAATGGTATTTCATAACTAATTGATTGAGCAGCGGCTCGTAGACCACCCAAAAAGGAATATTTATTATTTGATCCATATCCCGACATAAGAAGTCCAACGGGAGCAATGCTTGAAATAGCGATCCATAGAAAAACACCAATACTAAGATCGGCCAGAACAAGTTGGTAGCCAAAAGGAATTACTAAATAACTTAGTAAAATTGCTACGACTGCGATGGATGGTCCGATACTGAATAAACGAGCATCACCTCTAGATGGAAGAAGATTCTCTTTGAAAAGGAGTTTTGTACCATCTGCTAGAGCTTGAAGAATTCCTAAGGGGCCTGCGTATTCAGGTCCAATACGTTGTTGTATACCCGCGGATATTTCTCTTTCTAACCAAACAATTACGAGCACACCTGTTATGATTCCTAATACAAGAATAAAAATAGGGACAAGCGACCATATGATTCCATATATCCCTTTAAAATTTATTAAGTTTAAGGAGTCAAATCTGTAAAAAGAGTTGATAGCTTGTATTTCTGTTGTATCCATTTTAACGATCAATTTCTCCCATAATGATATCTATGCTCCCTAGTATCGTCATAATATCAGCTAATTTCATTCTTTTAACTAACTGAGGAAGAATTTGCAAATTGATAAAACCCGGTGGTCGTATTTTCCATCTCCAAGGAAAAACACTCCGATCTCCTATTAGAAAAATGCCCAATTCGCCTTTTGGGGCTTCGACTCTCACATAAAGTTCTTGTTTGGACAATTCAAAGGTTGGAGAAGGTTTTTTACTAATAAATCGATATTCAAAATCATCCCAGTCGGCATCTTTTACTCCAGCAAAGCGTCGGATTTCTAAATTCTCGTAGGGTCCCCCCGGAAGTCCTTCCAGAACCTGTTGTATAACTTTTACGGATTCTGTCATTTCACCGATTCGTACTAAATAACGAGCTAATGAATCCCCTTCCTTTTGCCATTGAACCTCCCAATCCAATTCGTCGTAACACTCATAACGATCAACTTTACGAAGATCCCATTGGATTCCGGAAGCTCGTAACATTGGTCCTGATAAACCCCAATTTAGTGCTTCTTCTCCACCAATAATACCTACACCCTCAACCCGTTCTAAAAAAATGGGATTACGTGTAATAAGCTTTTTATACTCAGCAACTCCGGCTAAAAAAAACTCACAAAAATCTAAACATTTATCTATCCAGCCATGAGGTAGATCAGCAGCTACTCCTCCGATACGAAAATAATTATGCATCATTCGCATACCTGTAGCAGCCTCGAATAGATCATAAATCAATTCTCTTTCTCGAAAAATAAAAAAGAAAGGGGTCTGTGCGCCAATATCTGCCATAAAGGGCCCGAGCCATAACAAATGGGAAGCTAGACGGCTCAACTCCAACATAATGACTCGGATATAACTGGCTCTTTTAGGTACTTGAATATTTCCTAATTGTTCGGGACCGTTTACAGTTATTGCTTCTGTGAACATAGTAGCTAAATAATCCCAACGCGTTACATAAGGTAAATATTGTACAATTGTTCGATTTTCCGCAATTTTCTCCATCCCTCTGTGTAAATAACCCAATATTGGTTCACAATCAACAATATTTTCGCCGTCTAAAGTAAGGATGAGCCGAAGAACACCATGCATTGATGGGTGGTGAGGACCCATATTTAGTATCATAAGGTCTTTTCTTGTAGCCGGACCAGTCATAAGTTTTTTATTGATTCATTCTTCCATGAATTACTGAAAGTGAAAAGAAATTAATAAAAATTTAAAATCAAAAATTCGAATTAAGGAAAAAAAAAAAAAAGAAACATTTAAAACAACATGAATTTTTGAATTAACGAATTTTTGTCTCTCTAATACTCAACTGACCAATTAATTCTTTATAATGTGCTCCATTTTTTTTTGACAAATAAGCCAACAGCCGTTGGCGTTTTCCTAAAATCTTTCGCAACCCTCTCTGAGATAAATAATCTTTTTTGTGCAATTCTAAATGTGAAGTAAGTCTCCGTATCTTATTGGTAAAACTGAATATTTGAAATTCGACGGACCCTCTGTTTTCTTCTTTAGAGCTAACCGAAATGAATACTTTTTTGATCATAAAAGATTTTCCCTCTTTCAATTTTTTTATTTTAACGGTATGGATTTGACTGATGAGTAAGAATGATGTTAGTAATTTTACTGTGGTATATCCAACAATTTGAATTTATTTATGGGCTAGGGATATCGAATTCAAAATTCAATTTGATTCGGAATTTTATTCAGAGAGGCATAAGTACTTTTTTGCATTTCCAGCCGCGCATAACCTAGACCTAAAATAAAAAAGATTCTGTTAATTGATTTCTAGGTCTAATTAATACGTTAGTTATTTTAGGATCATATATTCGAATGGGCGAGAAAGTGGCACACGCACAAATCTTTTTGTTCTCGTATACCCTATAGGATAGAATATATCTAGAGGATAGGATATATCTAGGAAAGCGGGGCTACCAACAACGTTTCAGTCTGGGATACATATATATTCTTAATATACTGAAACGACTGCCATTATTTGTATCAAACCAATAGCGATTCATACAAGCTAAATCCTCTAATCGATAATTAGGCCAAGTAAAAAATTTGACTTTAATTAATTCATTCTTCTCTTTATCAAGATCTTTATCAAGATGCTTATGTTTGTTCAAAAATTGACTACAGCTGCTCGCCTTGTAAAATACTGGATTTATATTCGTATTTTTAGAATTGAAACAAACTTTCATTCTAAACTCTCTACGATATTTATGAGGTAAAATAGTTTCAGGAACAAGGACATCAAAAGCATTCTTCTCAATATCTGCTTGTTCCGGGTATCCTTGATCATTTTTTTGCTTACTCTTATGAACCAATGAAATACATAAAGTTTGATACAGAATAAAATGTCCATCATTTTTTACAGACAGACGAGCGGGTTCGATCACTAATAGCCCCCTTTTGACCAATTCTAAAAAACTGAAATTCTTCTGAATTAGCAATATATCCAAGGTCATTTCTCTTCGCTGAATCGAAGATATAGTAATTTGTCTTGGATTTACCAGTCTAAGCAGTAGACAATATATTTTGATATTATTGATCATTCTTTGATTCAAAGCGTTACCCCATCTCAATTGAAAAAGTGAATAACGTTTCAGCAATAAATCGAGTTCTGCTTCTGCCTTGCTTTTATATTGTTTTTTATTTTTACCCTCTGTTACCTTTGATTCTTCATAATGTTTTTCAATATCTTTTTGATGGTTTATTGAGGAGTGGGATTCAAGATTCACCCGTTTTTGTGCAGCTGATCTAAGATCTCCTTTGTTTTTGTTTGTCGGAAATTCTTTTTCTTTTTGATTTAGATTTTTTTTATTCGGGGGTATAACACATTCAGCTTCTTTGTTGTCTACAATGTTTTTATTTTCCCGACGAACATTTTGATTTAGATTCCTTCGTAAAAGAAGTACTTTACTTGATATAACCCAAGGTTTTATTTTATATAGATTAGAAAGTATCAAATATTCTGGGAAGAGCCAAAGATCTCGAGTTGAGATGGGACACTTTAGTATTTCCTCATTCATTCCCGTCCAATCTAAAAAGGTTTTGGGGGGGTTTGGTAACTTTATTTTAGGTTTTTTCGGAAGCGTGAGATACAAAAGGGTTTTTTTAGCAATTTTATCAGTTATTTGATAATTCTTAGTCTTGATCTTAGTATTTTGATTACTCTTGGTATCGGTCTTGATCCAGTACACAATAGCGATCTTTTGGCTAAGACAAAAATGGAGAGTTTTCCAATCAAAATATTTTCTATCAGGCTTTTTTCCCATAGATTTTCTATCGCTCTTTCCTATATAATTGGTAATAGGACTGCTTCCCCATATATCAAAAAAGTTGTATTTATGCGTGTTTGGATTGTAATAACTATCTTGTTTTCTATTTACTTGTGTTTCAAAAGTTGATCCATAAATAGACGAGTCCCTTTTATTTTCAGAATTACTAGATTGATATGATAAAAGATCATATCGAGAATATTTTTGAAAATTCTCTTTTTGATTCCCTAAGGAATAGACTTCAACAGTGTTTTGTTTTTTGAACGAGATTAATCCATCTTTTTCATATGAACCTCTTTTGCAACTTTGAGCCACAGGATGTTGATAAATTTTATTGCCCCGCCTTTTGGGTAGTAATCTAGAGTCTCGAATCTCAGAAAAATTGTATTGATAACGTTGTTTTAATTTCTTTAACCAGGTTTTCCAGTGATTTATTCCAAAATTCAAGCGTTTCTTATGACTTAATTCCGAGTCAATTATCCCTTCAAAGGAATTTTTTATTTCAGTCTTAACAAAAAAAGGAATTCCATAATCGTGATCTTTAAAAATGGATCTTTTATCAAAATGAATACCTTGAGTTTGTGATAAGTTGTAAAATACATATGCTTGTGACAAGTAGGATAAGTAACAACATTTTTGTGAGTTTGTTTGATTCCTAATAGTATTATGTATAGTTGAAATTATTGAAATAAAGTGAATTGGATTTTCGTTTTTTTTATTAACTCTTTCTTCATCTGCTTCATTAATATTTATCAATTTATTGTTATTGATAAATTTGTTTATTGAGGCGAGAAAAGGTTGTTTAATGAGTTTGGAAAGATTAATGATAGACAAAAAAGGATTTGTGTATATTCTTTCAAAAAAAATTTTTATAAAGAAATAGATTTTCGAGATTAATCGAAGATTTCTCCGTTTTATTATTTCCAAAAGATTTTTTGAAGATTCTAATCTTTTACCCTTATAACTTCTTTTGTTAGCACTAATAGGAACTCCTGTGTTTTTTTTTTTATCCTTTGTCATTCGTTCTATTTGATTCCGGATTGTGATTGCCCTAGCAGTCAGATCCTTGGTTTTTTTTTCTGTCATTGTCCAGTTTGAAGGTTGAATTTGACTACTAAATGATTCAGGAATTTTCTCATCGGTGTTTGTAGAATCTTTGTTGTTTTTTGTTTGATTCGATTTATAGACCTTGCTTATACTAAAAAATAGGATTGGGTTTAATTTTGAAAATACTCTTTTTTTTTTTTTTTTTAATGAATGTTGTATAACCCAATTTTTTATTTGTTTTGAAATTAATTTCGTCTTTCCCCTTAAAGTTTTTCGAGCCAAGAAATAGGTATTTTTCAACTTTACAATCTTTGTTTCCAATTCCTTAAAAATAGGTTTAAAAAAGGAAGATTGTTTTCGGGGATAACCAAAAGGAAGGTCGGTTTCCATTCCCCAAACTGTTAAAAAACAAAAATCATTTATTTCTTTTTTGCTTTGCATTAGATTTCTATGAGAGGGTCGTAGTTTAGACCTGTGCCAGGGTTTCAGGCAGAAAGGAAATAGGATTTTTATCTGAATACCATCCCTTAACCAATTTTTCGGAAATTCAGTTTCCGATAATTGAACACCATTATAGGTACATTTAATATGCAGTTCTCTATTCCATTCTTGTAGATCCTCAAACCATTCAGGAACTTGCAATAAAACCATACGTCCAATATTTTTTGCTATTATCAATGAAGGCAATAGAATATATTTTCTAAAATTCGATTGAGTTATTAACATAAAACCCCTTAGAAATTGTGCAAGTGGAGTGCTATCCCATGCTTCAGCTATATCTACTCGGATTTGTTCTTTTCGTTTGTTCTCTTCTTTTTTATCCTTTTCCTTTTTTTGTTCTTTTTTTGTTTCTTCATACGTATTTTGCAGAATTTTGAAGTCGATCCGATTGTGTATCCAATTTGGAAAAATAACTTTAAAAAGTCCGGATCGATCAAATGAAAACCGAGGGTATTTTTTGATTCTGTCAAAAAAAAGAGGAGAATGCGCATTTGCTTGAAACGGTTCCCACATATTAATTTTACGTCTTTGGGCGCGGATAGAACCTTTAATTATTCCCCGGCGAAAATCAGATTTTTGGGAATACTGCCTCAAAGCTACTACCTTTCCTGGATTCTCGGGATTAGTATCTTTATTATTATTAGTATCAGTCTTTTTCTTGATAGCAGTGAAAATCACTACACGTTTGGCTTTTCTAAAGCGAACTTTACGGTAGATTGATCGTTGTTGGAACCCGGTGATTAATTTATATGACCGCCGGGGAATTCTTTTACTGATTTCTTTTCTTCCACTAGATTCTTTTCTAATCTTGGTGAGATTAGGATGGTTTAGAACGGTCTTGGAGAAATTTTTGAAAAATTCTCTTTCTTTTTCGAAATCTATTTTGACTTCTTCTTGGTCTGGCAATAAACAAGGATTCAAATTTAAATTATGGTTTGGTTCAGTATCAAATTCACCGGTTAATAGTAATAAATTTTCAATTTCTAGTAATAATTTACTATTATATTGAACTGCGTACCCTTTTGGTTCAATTTTATCGGAATCAGGATATGTAAAAAGGATACCATGAATCTGATTTATACCAACCGTCTCGCTTAAATTTTCTTTAGAAGTTTTCAGATTATCAAGTAACGGTTTTTTTTTAATTCTTACGCGGTATGGGCCATTCAACAAAGGATCATACATTTTAGGAAAATATTCGTTGTGAGTATCCTCAGTACATAATCTAATTCTTGTTTCTAGTATATCAATAAAAGGAAATTCTTTTTCTAAAGTTTCAATTCTAGTTCGAAACTCGTTGTTTGTATTATTACTTTGTCGGTTTTTAGCATAAAGAGAGTGGGTGTTAAAAAGGGAAGTTTTAGTTAGTGTCAACAAAAATCTTTTTTTTATTATTTCTAAAAAAATAGATAAACTGGGTGGATATGTAAAAGAGATTCTTTTTTTTAGATTAGTTTTCCTTTTGGGTATGGGTATGTGAAAGAAATATTGTGCCATTTCATTTCGTACATCTCCGCGAATTCTATTATTTTGTTTGTAGCGCAATGGACGATTCCATCTTTTATAATCGAAAAGAAGAGTCACAAGATATTTTTCAAAATTTATATTATTTTGTTTCTTTTTTTCATTTTTACCCCCTTTCTCGTTTAATTTCGAATTTTCTTGATTACCCTTCCTTATTCAGATAAGAATCC